GCTGGTGTTAAGTCATGTTAAATTTATCATGTATAAAAAGATTTTGTGTTTTATTTTTGTGTTGTGTTTTATACTTTAATTTGATGATGATTGTATGGTGTCAAATCTTGGGACATATCATATAAACGTTTGTTGAAATGGTGTATGTTTGTTTTGACATTGGCTAATCTAGGCGTTTGTTATATTAACGATTGTTAAACGAATGATAAAATGATGTATAAAATAATGAATGAAATTGATGACGTTTGTTAAGTGTGAACAGGCATAAAATAGAGGAAAATTAAATGTAAATTAACGAATGATAAACGATTTGGACAATGCAGGCTAATTCGGTTATTTATTTCGTTAAATTAATGAAAAAAAAATTAACGATAAAAAATAAAAGCATGAAATGAGGGTTTAGGTACGAAATCCTAGAAAGCGAGAATAAATAAAATATGTCCGGCAACCATGACATTCTTGGCTACTATATAGGTAGCTGGGGGACCCACCATGAATGAGATCAAAGTGCATCAGTGTCTAGTTTGCGACAGGTTATCCGACAGACCATGGCGACTGCCACATTACGGGCAACCAAGCCGTCCGAGAGCCATGTGATGGACATGTCAAGAGGAAGATATCTCCTGCTACGCACTTGAAGGGCTTATTGAAGAGACCCCAAAAAGAAAATAAGTGTAGGTGGTCGGAAATGCCGCGATAACGAGACGAGGGAGGAGTGTTGCATCCCGACCACTTGTATCTGTGAAGAGCAAGGAGGTAGGAAAGGAGCAAGTTATGGCCCTGAAATAGGAACCAGAGGCGCAAAAGAGCAAGTTGGGCTAGGGTGTAGGGGGAAAGTATGGCCTTGAAGCTGGTTGAGGAGGGTAGAACCTACGTTGAGTAGCTCGGTTCTCGTGAGGATCACGATTAATAGATAACCAGGCTCTCTGGCTTGGGAGTACCTGAAGGCTGTTGGAAGAACATTACACCTAGGAGGTGGGCGAAACTTATGGACTTCGAGAATTCATAAGTGTACCAGGATATTCCTCGTTTACGGGGACAGGTTTTGGGCGTAGGGAAACATAGTCGATCTCGGGTGACGCTTGTCATAGTATTATGAGGTAGAATCATTTGGGCTTAATAGCACCTGAAATGGGAATGTGCCTGGTGGGTTAGCTGTCCGTTAGTGTCATTATTGGGCCGTGATATTTGAGTTTGGTTGGTTCTGGCATTACTAAGTATGTGGAATATACTACATTGATATAGTGTCTGATGTGGACTATAATTGTATGCGCAGTAATACATACCCTATAAACTATATAAAAATATAGTGGGGGGGGTAGGGGGGGGAGGTCAAAGGTAGGTTCCTGTAGTTAAATTTAAAATAACGGTGGTTTTTCAGACCACGGATCTTGGAGAGAAGCCAAGTAGGAATTTATGATAAATTTTGTTTTATTTATAGGTTTATTTTTCATTTTAGGGGGGTTGGCAGTCGCATCAAACCCCTCTCCTTATTATGGGGTGGTTGGTTTAGTTGTGGCGTCTATTGCGGGATGTGGATGATTGGTGAGTTTGGGGGTGTCTTTTGTGTCTCTGGTGTTGGTGATGGTGTATTTGGGTGGGATGTTGGTAGTGTTTGTTTATTCAGTGTCATTGGCGGCAGATCCATACCCAGAGGCTTGGGGGAATTGACGGGTTGTTGGTTATGGTTTAGGGATGGGGTTGGTTGTTGGTATTGGGATTGTTGCGGGGGGATTTATTGGAGTGTCCGTTGGGGTAGAGACGGTCAATAATGTTGGTTTGTCTTTAATTCGATCGGATTTTAGTGGAGTAGCCATATTCTACTCGCGGGGGGCGGAGCTGTTTTTAATTGCAGGGTGAAGTCTGTTGTTGACTTTGTTTGTGGTTTTAGAACTTGTGCGGGGGTTATCTCGGGGGGCTATTCGGGCAGTTTAGAGTCAGAGAGTAGTTTAGTTGAAAATGCCAGCTTTGGGAGTTGGTGAAAAAGGTTCGACTCCTTTCTTTCTGATATGGGGAAACTCTAAGAAGAGGTGTAGTCTTCAATCTTTGGCTTACAAGACCAATGTTTTTATAAACTATTAGAGTTTATTAGAGCTTTAGCATTTTGTTCTCTAGGATGCCTGCGATGGGGAATAGGACTAGAATGATTGTGAAGTAAGAGAATGATGCTACTTGACCGATGATGATGAATGGATGTTCAACCGGTTGGCTGCCCACTCATGTTAGCACAAGTAGGTTGGCAACTAGTGTTCAGAATAGGATTTGTGATAGTGGTCGGAATGTTATTGAGCGTTGTTTGGATGTGTGGAGTAGTGGGATTAAGAATAGGACTAGGACGGAGGCAGCTAGGGCTAGGACTCCTCCTAGTTTGTTTGGGATTGATCGGAGAATAGCGTAGGCAAATAGGAAGTATCATTCGGGTTTGATGTGTGGTGGTGTGGCTAGAGGGTTGGCTGGTGTGAAATTTTCCGGGTCCCCTAGTATGTTTGGAGAGAATAGAGCTATGGAAACTAGCATGGCAAGTATTAATGCAAATCCGAGAATGTCCTTGATGGTGTAGTATGGGTGGAATGGAATTTTATCGCAGTCTGAGGGGATTCCTAGAGGGTTGTTTGAGCCTGTTTCGTGTAGGAAGGTTAAGTGTACTAATGTTAGTCCTGCAATCACGAATGGGAGTAGGAAGTGGAGGGCAAAGAATCGAGTTAGTGTGGGGTTGTCTACTGAGAATCCCCCTCAAGCTCATTCTACTAGTGTTTGTCCAATATATGGGATTGCTGAGAATAGGTTAGTGATTACTGTAGCTCCTCAGAATGATATTTGACCTCATGGTAGGACGTATCCTACGAAGGCTGTTGCTATTAAAGCTAGAAGTAAGATTACTCCGATGTTTCAGGTTTCTTTGTTTAGGTATGAGCCGTAGTATAGTCCTCGGCCAATGTGTAGGTAGATGCAGATGAAGAAGAATGAAGCACCATTTGCATGGATGTTTCGGATTAGTCATCCGAATTGGACGTTGCGGCAAATATGGGCGACGGAAGAAAAGGCTAGGGAGGTGTCTGCTGTATAGTGGGCAGCTAATAGCAGGCCTGTGATGATTTGTGTAATCAAGCAGATACCTAGGAGGGATCCAAAGTTTCATCAAGTTGAGATGTTTGATGGTGTAGGGAGATCGACTAGTGAGTCGTTGATGATTTTTAGTAAGGGATGGTTTTTACGTAGATTGGGAGTCATTAGTTTGTTCTGTATGTGGATATGAGAATAATTATGATGGATAGGGCGAATGACCCTAGGTAAGCTTTGATTAATCCTGTATGTAGGGCTGTAGCAGTTTTCGCTGCTATTAGCTGTAGATTAGCCAGGCCTTCTGGGCCTAATATTTTTAATCAGGAAAGGTCTACCAGGTGTGATGCAAAATTCTGGCCCCCGCCGAGTAGGGCGATCGTACTGGAACGGTGTACTAATGGGTTGAAATAGCCTAAGGATACTGAGAAGTTTGAGAAGTGGTTTCGTTTAGGTATAATTAGGGCTTGGGTTAGCTTTGACATTTCTAAAGCTAGGGCGATTCCTAGGATTGTGACTAGGATGGCTGTTATTTTGATGGGTAGGGGCATGGTTGTTGGTGGAATGCTGGCGGGTGGGATGTACGAGGTGATTACGAATCCTGCTGTGATGCTTCCTAGGGCAAGGCGAGTAATCGGGGATAGGATCGCTGGGTTGTTCTCGTTTATTGGTGTTAGGGGAGGGATGCGAACGAAGCCTGTTTGGACTAGAAGAATTATTCGTATGGTGTATACTGCAGTGAAGGATGTGGCTAGGAGGGTTAGTAGGAGGGCTCAGGTGTTTAGGTACGAGGTGTTGAGGCTCTCGATGATTTGGTCTTTTGAGTAGAATCCTGCTAGGAATGGGGTTCCTATTAGGGCTAGACTTCCAATGGTTAGGCATGAAGTGGTTGTTGGTAGCATTTTTTGGAGCCCTCCTATTTTTCGAATGTCTTGTTCTCCGTTGAGGTTGTGGATGATTGATCCTGAGCATAGGAATAGCATGGCCTTAAAGAATGCGTGGGTCGAGATGTGTAGGAAGGCCAGCTGGGGTAGATTGAGGCCGATTGTTACTATTATTAGGCCTAGTTGGCTTGATGTGGAGAAGGCAATGATTTTCTTGATGTCATTCTGAGTTAGGGCGCAGGTGGCTGCGAATAATGTAGATAGGGCGCCAAGGCAGAGACATAGGGTTAGGGCGGTTTGGTTGCTGCTAAGTAGTGGGTGGGTTCGAATGAGTAGGAAGATTCCGGCTACTACTATCGTGCTAGAGTGGAGTAGGGCGGATACGGGGGTTGGTCCTTCCATGGCGGCCGGCAGTCACGGATGTAGTCCGAATTGGGCGGATTTGCCGGTTGCGGCCAGGATTAGTCCTAGGAGAGGTAGGGTTGGGGTTTGTGTTGGTGAGGTGATTTGTTGGATTTCTCAGGTATTTATTGTGGATGCTAGTCATGCTATGCACAGGATGAGACCGATGTCCCCGATTCGGTTGTAGAGCACGGCTTGTAGGGCAGCGGTGTTAGCTTCTGCTCGGCCGTGTCATCAGCTGATTAGAAGGAAGGATATAATTCCTACTCCTTCTCATCCGATAAATAGGAGGAATAGGTTGTTGGAGGAGATAAGGATGAGTATTGCAATTAGGAATAGCAGGAGGTAGGTAAAGAATTTTGTGATGTATGGGTCTGAGGCTATGTATCATGTTGCAAATTGTAGGATGGATCAAGATACGAATAGGGCGATTGGGAGGAATGTGAGTGAGTAGAAATCTATTTTTAAGCTAATTGGGATTTTGAAGTTTATGATGAATTTTCATTCTCAGAGTGAGATTAGGCTCTCTGTCCCGGAGTGGATGTGGATGGTTATTGGGATGAGGCTGATTAGGAACGAGGCTTTGACAGTGCTTGTGATAATGGTTGGGGTGTTCTTGAGGTTGTCTGATAGCAGGGGCAGGATGATTGGGGTAAATAGAACCGCTAGGGTGAGTAGTGTGAATGTGTTTATGGTCAGTGATTGGTCCATTACTTTCACTTGGATTTGCACCAAGATGGATGGTGCCTAAGACCATTGGATTGCTATTATCCTTTGAAAGTTAAGAGGGCTGAGGTTTTAGACTCAGATACAGGAATTAGCAGTTCTTGTTGGTTAAACCCCTCTTGGCAAGTAAGAAGGTTTTAACTCCTATTTTTAGGATCACAGCCTAATGTTTTGGTTGAAACTATACTTGCATATGGGGACCCCGGAGATAAGTTCGGGTTTAAAGATGAGGAGGATTATTGGGATTATGTGCAGCGTCATGAGCAGGTGCTCTCGTGTAGTGGAGTTTTGAATGGATGTAATGTGGGAGGGTAGTTGTCCTCGTTGTGTTATCGTGAGCATGTATAGGGTGTATGAGGCTGTCAGTAGGATTGCGGCTCCTGTTAGGATGATGGTTAGTGAGGATCAGTTGAATAGGGCGACTACGATTGTTAGTTCTGCTATGAGGTTGGTTGTTGGAGGTAGTGCTATGTTTGTTAAGTTGGCTAGGAGTCATCAGGTTGCTATTAGTGGCAGGAGCGGCTGTAGGCCTCGGGTAAGTAGCATGATTCGGCTGTGGGTCCGTTCGTAGTTGGTGTTGGCCAGGCAGAATAGTATTGAGGAGGTTAGGCCGTGGGAGATTATAAGGATCATTGCTCCTGAGAATGCTCATTGGGTTTGAATTATGGTTGCGGCAACGACCAGGCCCATGTGGCTGACAGAAGAGTAAGCGATTAGTGCTTTTAGGTCCATCTGTCGTAGGCAAATGGCGCTAGTCATTAGTGCTCCTCACAGGGCCAGGGTGATGAATGGGTAATGTAGGTTGTTGGATGATGGGTCTACTAGGACAGTGAGTCGTATGATACCATATCCGCCGAGTTTAAGTAGGATGGCAGCTAGTAATATGGATCCGGCAATTGGGGCCTCTACGTGGGCTTTAGGCAGTCATAGGTGGAGTCCGTACAGGGGGGCTTTTACTATGAAGGCTAAGAGGAGGGCTAGGCTTGATATTAGGCCTGTTCATGAGGTATTTACTGTTTGATGTGATAGTTTTAGTATGGGGAAGTATAGTGTTCCTAGTTGATTGTGTAGGTTTAGGATGGCAATTAGTAGGGGTAGTGAACTGGCCAGCGTGTAAAATAGTAGGTAGATACCAGCATTTAATCGCTCTGGTTGATTTCCCCATCGTGTGATTAGGATTAGGGTTGGAATTAGGGTGGCTTCGAATGCGATGTAGAACAGTATTAGTTCTGAAGCAGAGAAGGCTAGTAGGATGAATGGTTGAGCGATGACTAGTGTTGCGATGAAGATTCGTTTGCGGACTGGTGGTTCTTGTTCCAGGTGGTTTTGGCTTGCTATGATTATGAGGGGGAGTAGTCAGCACGATAGGACTAGCAGTGGTGAGGAGATTTGATCAATAGAGGTTCAGTAGGTTGAACTTTTGCTTGGGTAGTATGTAGGGACAAACCATTGGAGGCCGGCGGCGGCAATTAATAGGCTATGTGCTGTGGTATTGGCCCATAAATATTTGCAAGGGGATAGGATAGTTAGGGGTAGGAGTATAATTGTTGGGATAAGAATTTTTAGCATCGTAGGAGGTTGAAGTTGTGTAGATGGTCGGAACCGTGTGTTCGGGTAGAGGCGACTAACAGTGATAGTCCTGTTCCTGCCTCGCAGGCGGAGAATGTTAGTATGAGAATGGGCAGGATAGTAAAGGATGATGTTTGAGTTTGGATGGGTCATATAGCTAGGGCCACGTATATGGATAGTATTATGCTCTCCAGACATAGTAGGGCTGAGATTAAATGTGTTCGGTGGAAGGCTAGGCCTAGGCTGCTTAAGGTGAAAGCTGAGTAGAAACTTAGATGTAGGAAGGACATAGGGAAAGTTATAGGATAAACTATAATCTGTTGAGTCGAAATCAACTGTCTTGGTTAGACTAACTTTCCGTTATTCTGCCCACTCTAATCCTCCTTGGGCTCACTCATAGGCTAGCCCAATGGTGAGGAGTAGGATGAGAGTAGTAGCCCAGGTTAGTGTGGTAGTAGGGGTTTGTAGTTGGGTGGCTCATGGCAGTGGTAGTAGGAGGGCAATTTCTAAGTCGAAGAGTAGAAAAAGAATCGCTACTAGGAAGAATCGAATTGAAAATGGCAGCCGGGCGGACCCCAGAGGGTCAAATCCACATTCGTAGGGAGATAGCTTTTCTGAGTCTGGGTTCGTCTGGGCTAACCAGAAGTTTAGGGCTGTAAGGATGATGCTGAGGGTTAGAGATAGGGTGAATATGAATAAGACTATGTTTATTGCTCTTCTCTGGGGTTGAACCAGATTTAAAGGATTGGAAGTCGATTGTAATCAATATACTAGAAGAGCAAGATCCTCATCAGTAGATGGTTATGTAGAGGAATAGTCAGACAACGTCTACAAAGTGTCAGTATCAGGCTGCTGCTTCAAAGCCAAAGTGGTGGTTCGAGGTGAAGTGGAATTTGATTAGACGTAGTAGGCAGACTAATAGGAAGATGGAACCAATGATCACATGGAGGCCGTGGAATCCGGTGGCAACAAAGAAAGTAGAGCCATAAACTCCGTCAGCGATAGTGAAAGGGGCTTCGTAGTATTCTATAGCTTGTAGGGCTGTGAAGTAGAATCCTAGTATGATTGTCAGGGCTAGGGCCTGGATTGCCTGTTTTCGGTCAGCTTCTGTGATAGAGTGGTGGGCTCATGTAACGGTGACCCCTGAGGCTAGCAGAATGGCGGTATTTAGTAGAGGGACATCTATGGGGTCTAGTGGTTTAATCCCGACTGGTGGTCATTGTCCTCCTAGCTCTGGGGTTGGGGCTAGGCTGGAATGGAAGAATGCTCAGAAGAACCCTAGGAAGAAGAATGCCTCTGATGTAATGAATAGGGCTATTCCATATCGCAGTCCCTTTTGGACGGTTGGTGTGTGGTGTCCTTGGAATGTGCTCTCTCGGATGATATCACGTCATCATTGGAACATTACCAGGGCAGTGGATAGCAGGCCGATGGCCAGAAGATATGGGGTGTTGTAGTGAAATCACATAGTTAGGCCGGATGTAGTAAGTAGGGCGGCGGCTGCTCCGAGGATGGGTCATGGGCTTGGGTCTACTATATGGTAAGAGTGTGCTTGGTGAGCCATTGTGGACTAGATGTTTTCTTGTAGGTACAGGCTTAGTAGAAGAACGAAAACGTAGGCTTGGATTATGGCTACTGCCACCTCAAGAATAGTTAGTAATAGTAGGACTAGGAGGGTTAGGATAGAAATTGCTGGTATTACTGAGGATAGTACCACTGTGGCTGTGGAGATTAACTGGATTAGTAGGTGGCCTGCTGTGAGGTTTGCTGTAAGCCGCACTCCTAGCGCTAAAGGTCGGATTAGTAGGCTAGTTGTTTCAATTAGGATGAGGGCTGGGATTAGAGGTGTTGGAGTACCTTCTGGGAGCAGGTGGCCTAGGGAGATTGATGGCTGGTTTCGTAGACCTACTAAGAGCGTGGCTAATCATAATGGGAAAGCCAGGGCTAAGTTTATGGATAGTTGGGTGGTTGGAGTGAATGTATATGGTAATAGGCCTAGCAGGTTGGTTAGTAGTAGGAAGATGGTTAGTGATGTCAGGATTAGGGCCCATTTGTGCCCTTTTTTGTCTAGTGGAATTATAAGCTGTTTTGTGATTAAGTTGATAAGTCAGAGTTGTAGTGTTGAAAGTCGGTCAGTGATTCATCGATTATTTTGTGATGGTAGTAGGAGAGCTGGGAATGTTGTGGCGATTAGGATTAAAGGGATTCCTAGTAAGGACGGGCTTGAAAATTGGTCGAAGAAACTTAGGTTCATGGTCAGGTTCAAGGGGTGGTGTTTGTGATTGTTGGTGCCTTGTTAGATGGTGGGTTTGTGGAGATGAATGTCAGGATTTTGGGTTGGATGATTGCTGAGTAGGTCAGTCATGAGATTAGTATGACAAAGAATCATGGGTTTGGGTTTAGTTGAGGCATACCATTAAGGAGGATGTGTAGTCCTCTTTCTCTAGCTTAAAAGGCTAGCGCTGTTTCATAGCTTCTTAACGATTAAGATGATAGTAGGGAAGATCAGGCTTCGAAGTTAGCTAGTGGGACGGATTCTACTACAATTGGTATAAAGCTGTGGTTGGCTCCACAGATTTCTGAGCATTGTCCGTAGAATACTCCTGGTCGAGTGGCGATGAATGAAGTTTGGTTTAGGCGTCCTGGGATCGCGTCGGTTTTAACTCCTAGGCTTGGGACGGCTCATGAATGTAATACGTCGTCAGCAGTTACAATGACTCGAACTGACGACTCTATGGGGACTACTACTCGGTGGTCTACTTCCAGTAGTCGGAAGTGCCCTAGTGGTAGGTCTGCAGTTGGCGTCATGTAGGAGTCGAATGTTAGGTTTTTGAAGTCCGTGTATTCGTAGGTTCAGTATCATTGATGTCCGATGGCTTTTAGAGTAAGGTCGGGCTCGTTGATTTCGTCTATTATGTAAAGAATTTGTAGGGATGGTAGGGCTAGCATAATTAGGACGATGGCTGGTAGGATTGTTCAAACAAGTTCGATTTCTTGGGCATCTACTGTGCTTGATGATAGTTTTTCAGTGAGTATCATCATCAGTAGGTAGAGGACTAGGCTGCAGATGGCTAGGGCAGTTATTATGGCATGGTCGTGGAACTCTACGAGCTCTTCTATGATAGGGGATGAGGCGTCTTGAAAACCGAATTGTGAGTGGTTGGCCATGTTTAAGTGTTGGGGTGTACTGGGTTTTCACCTGTAATTTAGTCTTGACAAGGCTATGTAATTATTTTACTAACACCCCTAATAAGAAAGAAGCATAAGTGGTATGTATGCGGTTGGCTTGAAACCAACATATGAGGGTTCGACTCCTTCCTTTCTTGAACTTGGACGAAGGCTGGCTCTTCAAAGGTGTGGTATGGGGGTGGGCAGCCGTAGATTCATTCAACATTCGTGTTGACTAGTTCTGATTGTGGGGCTTTACGTTTGGATGCAAAGGCCTCTCAGATGATGAATATTAGCATGATTACGGCTGTTAGGGAGATTAGTGATCCTACTGAAGAGATGGTGTTTCACAGTGTGTAGGCGTCTGGGTAGTCTGAATATCGTCGTGGCATGCCGGCTAGGCCTAGGAAGTGCTGTGGGAAGAAAGTGAGATTCACCCCTACGAATATAACACCAAAGTGGATTTTGGCTCATGTAGAGTGGAGGGTGTACCCGGTGAATAGTGGGAATCAGTGTGTAAAGCCCGCTAGGATAGCGAAAACGGCTCCTATTGACAGGACGTAGTGGAAGTGAGCTACTACATAGTAAGTGTCGTGCAGGGCAATGTCTAGTGAAGAGTTTGCCAGAACGATTCCTGTCAGTCCTCCAATGGTGAACAGGAAGATAAAGCCTAGGGCTCATAGTATTGGTGGGTCTCATTTGATTGTACCTCCGTGCAATGTTGCTAGTCAGCTGAACACTTTAATTCCTGTTGGGATAGCAATAATTATAGTGGCTGATGTGAAATATGCTCGAGTGTCTACGTCCATGCCTACTGTGAATATGTGGTGTGCTCAGACGATAAAGCCCAGGAATCCAATAGACAGCATGGCTCATACTATTCCTATGTATCCGAATGGTTCTTTTTTTCCTGCGTAGTATGCTACGATGTGGGAGATGATCCCGAATCCTGGTAGGATTAAGATGTAGACTTCTGGGTGACCGAAGAATCAGAACAGATGTTGGTACAGTACTGGGTCCCCTCCTCCCGCTGGGTCGAAGAATGTAGTATTGAGGTTGCGGTCTGTTAGTAGCATAGTGATCCCTGCAGCTAAGACTGGTAGAGAAAGGAGTAGTAGTACTGCGGTAATTAGGACGGATCACACGAACAGTGGGGTTTGGTATTGTGACAGGGCAGGTGGTTTTATGTTAATTGCTGTTGTAATGAAGTTAATTGCCCCTAGGATGGAAGAGATACCTGCTAAATGTAGGGAGAAAATGGCTAGGTCGACTGATGCTCCGGCGTGAGCCAGGTTTCCTGCTAGTGGGGGGTACACGGTTCAACCTGTTCCTACTCCCGCTTCTACTGTGGATGAAGCTATGAGCAGTAGGAATGATGGGGGAAGTAGTCAGAAGCTTATGTTGTTTATTCGTGGGAATGCTATGTCTGGGGCTCCGATTATTAGTGGTACTAGTCAGTTTCCGAATCCCCCGATTATAATTGGCATGACCATAAAGAAGATTATTACGAAAGCATGGGCTGTAACTACTACATTGTAGATTTGGTCATCTCCTAGTAGGGCACCTGGTTGTCCTAGCTCTGCTCGGATGAGCAGGCTTAGAGAAGTGCCTACTATTCCGGCTCATGCACCAAAGATTAGGTATAGGGTGCCAATGTCTTTGTGGTTGGTTGAGAATAGTCATCGGTTGATAAAAGTCATAGGTAAGATGGCTGAGTGTATAAGCGTTAGGCTGTAGTCCTTTTTACAGAGGTTCAATTCCTCTTCTTATCGGCTCTGTAGTGAAGTTCATGGCGGGTTGCAAGCCCGTTGATGCACATTAGTTGTGTGCCGGAGTCTGACTAGGTAGAGGCCTGTTGGTTTGGGCATATAGCTGTTAACTATAGTATCGTGGGATCGAAGCCCATCTATCTAGCAATTGTCTAAAGATTCTAGCTTAATTAAAGCATCTGAGTTGCATTCAGAAGATGCAGGGTAATGTCCTGCGGATTTTAACAGAAACTAAGAGGGTCTAACTCTTGTTTAAGGCTTTGAAGGCCTTCGGTTTAAAGTAATCCTAAGTTTCTTAGATGGTGGTAGGAATTATGGGGGAGATTGGAAGGAGTGCGATGGATATAGTGGTTAGGATGGCAATTGAAATGTTGACTGGTTTGTTGGTGTGTCACTGCTTCATGTGGTTTGTAGTGTGAGGGGGTAGTGTGATGGTTGCGCAGTATGCAAGACGGAGGTAGAAGAATAGTCCTAGTAGGGAGAGGAGTGAGATTAGCACTGCTGCAGGGGACATGTCCTGTTTGGTTAGTTCTTGAAGAATGAGCCACTTTGGGAGGAAGCCTGTCAGAGGGGGCAGGCCGGCTAAAGATAGGAGTGTCAGTAGGAGAATCGTGCTAAGTGAAGGTGCCTTTGTCCATGCGGTCATTAATGTAGATAGTTTTAGGATTTTTATTGAGTTGAGGGTTATGAATACAGTTGCAGTTATTATGGCGTATAGGTAGAAATTGAGTAGGGTAAGTTTTGGGTTGTAGGTGATAATAATGGCCATTCAGCCTAGGTGGGAGATGGAGGAGAAAGCTATGATTTTTCGAGTTTGTGTCTGATTGAGCCCCATTCATCCTCCTAGGGCAGCTGAAAGGATGGCTATGGTGGCTAGTAGCGATGGGTTTAGGGATTGAGAGGTTATGTATAGTAGAGTGATTGGTGGGAACTTTATGGCTGTTGATAGTAGGAGGCCAATAGTTAGAGAGGAGCCTTGAAGTACTTCTGGGAATCAGAAGTGGAACGGTACCAGTCCTAGTTTTATTGAAATAGCTGCGGTTAGAATCAAGCATGATATTGGGTGAGTTAGCTGGGTGATATCTCATTGCCCGGTACATCATGCATTGGTTATGCTGGAGAATAACACTAGGGTTGAGGCGGCTGCCTGTACCAGAAAGTACTTAGTTGCAGCTTCGATAGCTCGGGGGTGGTGGGATTTCGAAATTAGGGGTAGAATGGCTAGTGTGTTAATTTCAAGGCCCACTCAGGCTGTAACTCAATGGTTGCTTGAAATTGTAATGGTTGTTCCTAGTAGCAGGCTAATGGTAAATACTAGTTTTGCTTGGGGGTTCATTAGCAGGGGAAGGGGCTTGGCCTTCATTTTCGGGGTATGGGCCCGATAGCTTGCTTAGCTTACCCTACTAGAAAATAATATAATGGAAGTATGGAGGGCTTTGATCCCTTTTGTGCAGGTTCAACTCCTGCTTTTCTAAGTTATAAGGAAATGAGAGGGCTGGTATACCTCTATGTTCACTTTATCATAGTGACCCTTGGTATTCAGGCACATTTCCTCGTGTCAACCCTCAGGTAGGGTGGCAGGCCTGCGTAGCAAATTGGCATGCTGATATGTCATAAGCATAGGGCAAGCGTGAGAGGGAGGAAGTTTTTTCATAGTAAGTGCATTAGTTGGTCGTATCGGAATCGTGGGTATGAGGCACGGATTCATAGGAACCCTGCTGATAGTAGTAGTACTTTTGTGGCTAGTACGGTTGAGAAGAGCTCTTGTGGCGGGTTTAGTAGGCTTGGGTTAAAGAACAGGATGGCAGTTAGCATGTTCATGAATATAATGTTGGCGTATTCGGCTAGGAAGAACAAGGCAAAAGGCCCAGCTGAGTATTCTACATTAAATCCTGAGACTAACTCTGATTCTCCTTCTGTTAGGTCGAATGGAGCTCGGTTTGTTTCAGCCAGTGTAGACACGTATCATATTATAGCTAGTGGTCAGCACGAGAAGATTAGGTATAGGGGCTCTTGAGTGACTGCTAGAGTACTTAGGGTGTAATTTCCGCTAAGTAAGATGATAGATAGGAGGATAATTGCTAGGGTTACCTCGTATGAGATGGTTTGGGCTACTGCTCGTAATGCCCCAATTAGGGCATATTTAGAGTTGGAAGCCCATCCTGATCACAGAATGGAGTATACTGCTAGGCTTGATATGGCTAGTAGAAACAGTATGCCTAAGTTTAGGTCTGTCAGTGGAAACGGTATGGGAAGTGGTATTCAGATGGAGATTGCTAGTAGGAGGGATAGAATTGGGGTGATGGTAAATAGAATTGGTGAGGACGCTGATGGTCGAATTGGTTCCTTGATGAATAGCTTTACTCCATCTGCCAGGGGTTGGAGTAGTCCATATGGGCCTACGATATTGGGGCCCTTTCGGCCCTGTATGTAGCTTAGAATTTTACGTTCTACTAGGGTTAGAAAGGCTACAGCGATCAAGATCGGAATAGCGTAGGAGAGGGCTATGATTAAGTTAATTAGTATGGGGTAGTTGGTCATGGGGGTATGAGGAAGCTAGGGAGAGGATTTGAACCTCTGATTCAAAGGACTTAAGCCTTTTGCATTTACCGAGCTCTGCCACGCTAGCTTGTCCTTCTCTAGGACGTGATTGTGGTGTGATAGCCTTTCGTAATTTAGTTGGTTTCATCACTTAAGGCGAAGGCTTGCCTGTGGTATTGGCCTCACTTTTCCTATCCTTTCGTACTGGGAAGAGTTCATCATAGATAGAAACCGACCTGGATTGCTCCGGTCTGAACTCAGATCACGTAGGACTATTAATCGTTGAACAAACGAACCCTTAGTAGCTGCTGCACCACTAGGATGTCCTGATCCAACATCGAGGTCGTAAACCTCCCCGTCGATACGGACTCTCGGAGGAGATTGCGCTGTTATCCCTGGGGTAGCTTGGTCCATTGATCAATTATATTGGGTCTGGGTGCTATTCGCACGTTGAGAGGTCGCTCTTAGTCTAGAGGTGTGGTCTAATTTTTGGAGGATTTGTTTTTCTCCAAGGTCGCCCCAACCGAAAAACGCAAGCCAGTAGCCCATTAGATGCGTGTACCCGAGTGGGCTTGAATGTGTTGTGGGGTGGCCGCTGATTTTGAAGTTCCACAGGGTCTTCTCGTCTTATGGGTATATCCCTGCTTTCGCACAGGGAGATCAATTTCACCGATCGCCTGTAAGAGACAGTTAAGACCTCGTTTAGCCATTCATACAAGTCCCGATTTACGGGACAATTGATTGCGCTACCTTTGCACGGTTAGGATACCGCGGCCGTTAAACACTTAGTCACTGGGCAGGCATCACCTTCAATACTTGTTTGTTGGTTTGCTGAAGGCTATGTTTTTGGTAAACAGTCGGGCCTTGACGGGTTTGCCTAGTTCCTTTTACAGGTTTTAATCTTTCTTAACGGACGCTCCTCTGTCGGGTTAACAATATGTTCGATACTCTGCTTGTTTTATTAGTCGTATCTTGGTAATTTGTTAATAATGTACAGATGTAAGCTTGCGTCGTAGAGGGAGAACCCTGGTTACTCATTCTAGCATTAATTCTCCTATTTAAGTATAGGTTAGCCTGTTAATGATGAGGGAGTCATAAAGTTTATATATTTTTTAGGCAGAGAGCTTTGACGCACTCTTTATTGATGGCTGCTTGAGGGCCCACAAGTAATTTCAATTATATCAATTTATCCGCTCGTGGAGATTGTATTCTTTTTTAAAGGAGCTGTACCCCCTTTAAATAGCCCTTAATTCGCTTCATTAGGGTTTGATGAGTTTTCCTTGGAGAAGAATTAAGAGTGAACTTAGATTCGTTTCACAGGCAACCAGCTATCACCCAGCTCGATTGGCTTTTCACCTCTACTAACAAGTCATCCCACTCTTTTGCAACAGAGACGGGTTCGCTCAATAATAGCTGCTCGTAAGTAGCTCGCTTGGGTTTCGGGGTGGCAAACTTAAATTCATTTTGCTTGGTTTTTCTTGCTAGACCATGATGCAAAAGGTACAAGGGCTGATCTTTGCTGTTTTTAGCTTGGCTTGTTCACTGTTATTTCATCTTTCCCTTACGGTACGTGATCTCTATCGCTCCAATAGGTGTCTTTTCTATCGCCTATACTAGGACTAGTAAATGCTTTAGTTGGGTGTAGGTAGTAGCTTTGTTATTCCAGGTCAATGTATATTGGGCTAGAATTTGGCATCAAGACGATCTGATGTTAACAGATATCTTTCAGGTGTAAGCTGAGTGCTTTGGTTAAAGCTACGTCTTGGTGTTCTAAGTGCACCTTCCGGTACACTTACCTTGTTACGACTTACCTCCTCTTTGGCTGAGTGGCTTATTAATTTATGGGGATATTGGTCGCTTTTGAGGAGGGTGACGGGCGGTATGTACGTGCTCCAGAGCCGGCTTAAAGAGGGCTCGATTGTCCCACTTTACTGCTAAATCCGCCTTCCAGGGGCTGTTTCATGCCCCTTTGCCGTAATGCTCTAATTTAGAGAATGTAGCCCATTACTTCCATCCCATAGGCTATACCTTGACCTGTCTTATTAGTGTGGTTAGACTATTGCGCCCACTGTTAGGCCTTCAGGGTGGGTGAGCTGGCGACGGCGGTATGTAGGCTGGAATTTGGCTAGGAATGGTCAGGTATATCGTGGATCATCGATTATAGAACAGGCTCCTCTAGGTGGGTTTGGAACACCGCCAAGTCCTTAGAGTTTTAAGCGTTGGTGCTCGTAGTTCTCGGGCGGATGCTCAGGTAGGATAGAGCATCAAGATTTAGGGCCAGGCATAGTGGGGTATCTAATCCCAGTTTGGGCCCTGGCTTTCGTGGATTTCAATTAATCATTGGGCTAAGATCTTCTTTTGGAGTTGGCCTTATGAGCATCTTGGGCTTATGACGGCTCAGTTGCTTTTTAATCTTAGTTATTTTGATAGCATGTTACCACCCTTTACGCCGTTATAAAGTTAATTTGGGTCTCCTGTATGACCGCGGTGGCTGGCACAGGATTTACCAACCCTTAAATTGCTATGACTAAGTCAAGTTTACACTCATTGCTTAATGTTTACTACTGCTGAATACCCGTGGGGGTGTGGCAATTGCAAGGCGTCTTGGGCTACAATTGTGGTGAGCCTGATACCCGCTCCTATCGACTTGTGGTTTAAGGGTGCCTAGGGCATCTACACTGGAATGCGGATACTTGCATGTATATGTCTAGCAAAAACTAACAGTAAGGTTAGGACTAAGTCTTTTGTCCGTGGGTGTTTGTGGCAGCCATCTTGACATCTTCAGTGTCATGCTTTGTTATAAGCTACACGGAC